ACTGTAAGAAATGAAATGTCACAATATTTTTTTTATACATGCCGAAGTGATGGAAAAGAACGAATGTCTTTTACATACCCCCCCAACCTTTCAACTTTTTTTGAAATGATCCAAAAAAAGATACCTTCATTTACAAGAGAAAAAGTACCCTCTGATCAAGTTTCTACTTGTTGGAGTTTGATCAATGAAGAAAAAAAAGAAAACTTTAAAAACGAATTTTTAAATCGAATTAAAGCTTTAGATAAGGAATGGTCTGTTGAAAATATACTGGAAAAAACGACTCGATTTTGTCATAACGAAACTAAAAAAGAATATTTACCGAAAATTTATGATCCATTTTTGCACGGGATCTCTCGCGGAAGAATCAAAAAATTACCTCGATTCCAAATCATAACCGAAACCTATAGAAAAAATAATATAGGAGGATCCTGGATAAACAAGATTCATGGTATACTTCTGAAGATTAATTCTCACAAATTTGAGCAAACAATAGAAAAATTTAATAGAAAATCTTTGTCAATAGAGAAAAAACTTTCTTTTTTTTCAGAACCCCAAGAAGAAAAAATTCATTCAGAAGAAGAAAGACAAATTTTCAAATTTTTATTTGATGTCGTTATAACGGATAACAATGAGCAAACTCTTATACAAAATTTTATTGATTTCATGGAAATCCATAAAAAAGTTCCTCGATGGTCATACAAATTAACAAGTGAGTCGGAAGAATTGGAAGGCGAAAATGAAGAAAATGTACCAACGGAGCCTGGACTTCGTTCAAGAAAAGCAAAACGTGTAGTGGTTTTTACTGATAAAGAGACGCATAACGAGATTTATACTAATCTCAAAGATAATCAAAATTCTGATCAAAAAGATGAAATGGCTTTGATCCGTTATTCACAACAATCTGATTTTCGTCGAGAGATAATTAAAGGATCCATGCGTTCCCAAAGACGTAAAACTGTTATTTGGGAATTTTTTCAAGCAAAAATACATTCCCCCCTTTTTTTTGATAGAATAGATAAACTTTTTGTTTTTTCGTTTGATATATGGGGGATAAAAAAAAAAATTCTTAGAAATTTAATGCGGAAAAACAAAAAACAAAAAATTGATAAAAAAGAAGAAGAACAATCAAAAATAGAAGAACAAAGACGGATAGAAATTGCAGAAACTTGGGATAGCTTTCTATTTGCTCAAATAATAAGAGGTTCTCTCTTAGTAACTCAATCTATTCTTAGAAAATATATTATATTACCTTTATTGATAATAATTAAAAATAGCATCCGTCTGTTATTATTTCAAATTCCCGAGTGGTCTGAGGATTTAAAGGATTGGAAACGTGAAATGCATGTTAAATGTACTTATAATGGGGTTCAACTATCCGAAACCGAATTTCCAAGAAACTGGTTAACGGATGGTATTCAGATAAAAATCTTATTTCCTTTTTATCTTAAACCGTGGCATAAATCTAAATTTCAATCATCTCAGAAGGCTCCACTAAAAAAAACAAAAGACAAGGGAGAAAAAAATGATTTTTGTTTTTTAACAGTTTGGGGACTGGAAACTGAACTACCGTTTGGTTCTGCTAAAAAAAAGCCTTCTTTTTTTGAACCTGTTTTTAAAGAATTAAAAAAAAGAGTCAAAAAATTCAAAACTAAGTCTTTTCTGGTTTTAAGGATTTTCAAAGAAAGAGCAACTATTTTCCTAAAAGTCGCAAAAGAAATTAAAAACTGGATTATCAAAAATTTGTTTTTTCTAAAAGGAAAAATAAAAAACCTTTCAAAACGAAATCTAACTCCATTTTTTGGCCTGAGAGAAATATATGAATTAAATGACACTAAAAAAGATTCAATAATGAGTAATCAGATGATTCATGAACTATCTATGCAAAAAAAATCCATGGAGTGGACAAATTCTTCACTCAGCGAAAACAAAATAAAAAATTTGATTGATAGAATAAAGACAATAAGAAATCAAACCGAAGAAATTTCAAAAGAAAAAGAAAATCTAACTAATAGTTGTAACAAACCGCGTTATAATTCTAAAATAATGGAGTTATCAAAAAAAAGTTGGCAGACATTCAAAAGAAAAAATACCCGATTAATTCGTAAATCGATTTTTTTTATAAAATTTTGCATTGAACAACTCTCTATAACTCTTTTTCTAGGTATCATTAATATTCCAAGAATTACTACACAACTTTTTTTTGAATCAACAACAACAATTCTTGATAAATATATTTATAAGAATGAGGAAAACGGAGAAAAAATTAATAAAAAAAAAAATACCATTTATTTTATTTCGGCTATAAAAAATTTAATATCCAATAAAAATAAAAAAAAAATTAGTTATGACCTATACTCTTTATCACAAGCATATGTATTTTACAAATTATCACAAATTCAAGTTAGTAACGTTTCTAAATTAAAGGCTGTTCTTAAATATAACATACGCATAACATCCTTTTTTGTTAAGAATCAAATAAAGGATTTTTTTCAAGAACAAGGACTCTTTCATTATGAATTGAAAGATAAAACCTTTTTAAATTCCGAAGTAAATCAATGGAAAAACTGGTTACGAAGTCATTCTCAATACAATTTACCTCAGATTGCATGGGCTAGATTAGTAACCCAAAAATGGAAAAATAAAATCAAGCAAAACTCTCTAGTTCTAAATCCAAGTTTAACTAAAACGGATTCATATGAAAAAAACAAATTTGATAATTACAATTACAAAAAACAAAATTTTCTTGAGGCCAACTCGTTATTAAATCCAAAACATAATTTCAAAAAAGATTCTATATATAATATTTTTTGCTACAAATCTATTCATTCTACAGAAAAAATTTTTGACATGTCTATAGGCATTGCTCTAGATAATTGTTTAGTCTCTTGTTTTCTAGAAAAATATAATATTCGGGGTATAGGGCAAATTCGGCATAGAAAATATTTGGATTGGAGAATTCTCAACTTTTGGTTTAGAAAAAAAGTAAATATTGAACCCTGGGTTGATACCAACAGTAAAAAAAAATATATTAAGACTAAAGTTCAGAATTATCAAAGAATTGATAAAATAACTAAGACGGGTCTTGCTAATAAAAAAAGTTTATTTTTTGATTGGATGGGAATGAATGAAGAAATACTAAATCATCGTATAACAAATTTCAAAAATTTTTTCTTTCCAGAATTTTGCTTATTTTCTAGTACATATAAAATGAAACCGTGGGTAATACCAATTAAATTACTTCTTTTCAATTTTAATGAAAAAAAAAATATTAATAAAAAGATCACTCTAAAGAAAAAAGGTTTTATACCATCAAACGAAAAAAACTCCCTTCTTTTTTATAATCTAAATAAAGAAGAAAAAGAATCGGCAGATCGCGGAGAGCTTGAATCAGATAAAGAAAAAAAAAGAAATACTGAATCAGCTCTATCAAACCAAGAAAAAAATTATGCAGAATCGAAGATAAAAAAACGTAAAAATAAAAAACAATACAAAAGCAATACCGAAACGGAACTTGATTTATTTCTCACAAGGTATTCGCGTTTTCAATTGCGATGGAATTGTTTTTTTAATCAAAAAATTCTCAATAATGTAAAAGTATACTGTCTCTTGGTTAGACTAAAAAATCCAAACGAGATAGCGATATCTTCTATTGAAAGAGGAGAGATGAGCCTCGATATTCTAATGATTGAGAAGAATTTCACTTTTGCAAAATTAATGAAAAAAGGAATATTGATTATTGAACCTGTCCGTTTGTCTGTAAAAAACGATGGACAACTTCTTATATATAGAACCATAGGTATTTCATTGGTTCATAAAAATAAACACAAAATAAGTAAAAGATACAAAAAAAAAAGCTATATTGATAAAAGAAATCATTATAATTTCTTTGTTCCTGAAAATATTCTATCCCCTAAACGACGAAGAGAATTTCGAATTTTAATTTGTTTCAACTTCAAAAAAAAAAATGCGCGGGATAGAAATTCAAGATTTGATACGAATATTCAAAACTTGACCACAGTTTTGCATAAAAAGAAAGATCTTGATAATGATAAAAATAACCTAATTAAATTAAAATCCTTTCTTTGGCCCAATTTTAGATTAGAAGATTTAGCTTGTATGAATCGCTATTGGTTTAATACTACTAACGGAAATCATTTCAGTATGATAAGAATACACATGTATACGCGATTTCAAATTCATTAATGATGGATCCTTTTTACGTTTTTACTATATATAAATATAATATATGTAAGTTATGGTATATGAAAAAACTTGTATGCACAAATATTAGGGATTGTTTTAAATTCAATCTTTATACATGAAATTCATGTAATCAATGACGTAGATACCAATTAGCGCAGATCCATAACTAAATTAACAGAATCCTCCTTTTTTAGATCTAAATTGAGACTTTTTTTGGTAAAATAAATAAAATAAAGAAGTTGATAATTAAATTCAGATTCTTGTACAAAAAAACTACCATTATTATTACTGATCAGTAAAATTCATATCTTTCAATTCATATTAAAAAGGGAAGGATTTCTTTTTATGATAAAAAATGCATTCATTTCATTTCAAGAAAAAAAAGAAGAAAGCAGGGGATCCGTTGAATTTCAAGTATTCAGTTTCACTAATAAGATACGAAGACTTACTTCACATTTGGAATTGCACAGAAAAGATTATTTATCTCAGAGGGGTCTACGAAAAATTCTGGGAAAACGTCAACGACTGCTGGCTTATTTGTCAAAAAAAAATAGAGTACGTTATAAAGAATTAATTAATCAGTTGAATATTCGGGAATTAAAAACTCGTTAAATTCCAAAATTGTGAATTAGTTAATTTTTAGATCTTGAATTTTTTTGATAAACTTCTTTTTCAACAATCTAATTCATGCCAGAACGAATCAAGGAAAAACTTATGAAGAGACCAGTTACAGGAAAAGATCTTATGATAGTCAATATGGGACCTCACCACCCGTCCATGCATGGTGTTCTTCGCTTAATTGTTACTCTAGATGGTGAGGATGTTGTTGACTGTGAACCCATATTGGGTTATTTACACCGAGGAATGGAAAAAATTGCAGAAAACCGAGCAATTATACAATATTTACCTTATGTAACGCGATGGGATTATTTAGCTACTATGTTTACAGAAGCAATAACAGTAAATGGACCAGAACAATTGGGAAACATTCAAGTTCCTAAAAGAGCCAGCTATATCAGAGTAATTATGCTGGAATTGAGTCGTATAGCTTCTCATTTGTTATGGCTTGGCCCTTTTATGGCAGATATTGGGGCACAGACCCCCTTTTTTTATATTTTCAGAGAACGAGAATTTGTATATGATCTATTCGAAGCTGCCACCGGTATGAGAATGATGCATAATTTTTTTCGTATTGGAGGAATAGCGGCTGATTTACCTTATGGTTGGATAGATAAATGCTTGGATTTTTGTGATTATTTTTTAACAGAGGTTGTTGAATATCAAAAACTTATTACACGAAATCCTATTTTTTTAGAACGGGTTGAAGGCGTTGGGATTATTGGTGGGGAAGAAGCAATAAATTGGGGTTTATCCGGACCAATGCTACGCGCATCCGGAATACCGTGGGATCTTCGTAAAGTTGATCGTTATGAGTCTTACGATGAATTTGAATGGGAAATTCAGTGGCAAAAACAAGGAGATTCATTAGCTCGTTATTTAGTACGACTTAGCGAAATGACAGAATCCATCAAAATTATTCAACAGGCTCTGGAAGGACTTCCGGGGGGTCCCTATGAGAATTTAGAAAGCAGAAGCTTTGATAGAAAAAGGAACCCAGAATGGAATGATTTTGAATATCGATTCATTAGTAAAAAACCTTCTCCTACTTTTGAATTATCGAAACAAGAACTTTATGTAAGAGTTGAAGCTCCAAAAGGGGAATTGGGAATTTTTCTCATAGGAGATCAAAGTGGTTTTCCTTGGAGATGGAAAATCCGACCGCCGGGTTTTATTAATTTGCAAATTCTTCCTGAACTAGTTAAAAGAATGAAATTGGCTGATATTATGACGATACTCGGTAGCATAGATATAATTATGGGAGAAGTTGATCGTTAAAATGATAATTTATGCAACAGAAGTACAAACTATAAATTCTTTTGTTAGATTGGAAGCTTTAAAAGAGGTCTATGGACTCATATGGATATTTGTCCCTATATTTTCTCTTGTATTGGGAATCATAACAGGTGTATTAGTAATTGTGTGGTTAGAAAGAGAAATATCTGCAGGGATACAACAACGTATTGGACCTGAATACGCCGGCCCCTTGGGAATTCTCCAAGCTCTAGCCGACGGGACAAAACTACTTTTCAAAGAAGATCTTCGTCCATCTAGAGGAAATACTTCTTTATTTAGTATTGGACCATCTATAGCAGTTATCTCAATTTTACTAAGTTATTCAGTAATTCCCTTTAGCAATCACCTTGTTTTAGCGGATCTCAATATCGGTATTTTTTTATGGATTGCCATCTCAAGTATTACTCCGATTGGACTTCTTATGTCAGGATATGGATCAAATAATAAATATTCTTTTTTAGGTGGTCTGCGAGCTGCTGCCCAATCAATTAGTTATGAAATACCATTAACTCTATGTGTTTTATCAATATCTCTACGTGCGATTCGTTGAAACATAAATGTTTATTTTGACTATTCCGGGTCTTCTAGACGAATAAGTTCAAAACGGAATATATATATATTTATCTTTCGGGTTAATTTAATCTTAATAAAAGGAATTTGATAGTTATATATGAGTGAAAAAAACTGCTCAGAAATTAGCAGTAAAAAGAAAAATTGAGTCTCATTTCCTATGTACAAGGTTTAAACGAAAATAAACAAAAGCGTAAGAATCACTTTACCCCAAGGTTGGTTGATTAGTCATCCTGGCTTGAAGCGGGTTAAAAAAAAATATTAACCGTATGACGTTTTCACTTTCAGTTATATAGATTACCATACATGTATTACAAAGTGAGCGGCAATCAGGTAAAAATGCGTGGATGGTTAGAAACACCAAAATACACAAAGAATTTGTAATAGAGATTAACCAAATTTAAAAGGATATTTATGCATAACATAAGATAAAAAAAAAAAAAGAAGTTTAATTGGGGCTTGAAATTAGTAGAAATGATCAGACAGTACTCCCCAAGATTCCGATTCAGAGTATGCTCCTATCCACCGATAAATGTAATGACTATCAGAAACGAAATAATCCTTTATTTTTTAAGTCCACCAACCTTTTTTTCGAAAAAAGAAAGAAGAATAGGAATGAAACAAGGATTTTTATTTTCGAAATATATGAAAATCAAATAGAATTTCTGTCATGAATAATAAACTAATAGAATGTCTAATTCTTTTTTGTAATTGAAAACCATGATGGGCTGAAATACCCATTTTTATTTTTACAAGAAGTATTTTATTAAAGGATTAAGTTATTACTCAACAAATAGCAATTAAATTTTGTAAAGGATGAGATGAATTCCGAAGCGCTTTTTTTATTCTTAGAATTTGAGCAGACAGAATTCCATTGGTATAATTCGGGACCCCAGATATATTTATATATAATATATTTTTGAACACATCATATCCATCTAAATAATACTAATCTGGTCCTTAGATTTATTTATGGCCCCCGAGGAGCCGTATGAGGCGAAGACCTCATGTACGGTTTTGTAATAGCGGCGAGAATAGTAATGTTATCACCGACTAGGATTATCTAACAGCTTAAGTACAGTTGATATAGTTGAGGCACAATCAAAATATGGTTTTTGGGGATGGAATTTGTGGCGTCAACCTATAGGTTTTATCATTTTTCTAATTTCTTCCCTAGCAGAATGCGAGAGGTTACCGTTTGATTTACCAGAAGCGGAAGAAGAATTAATAGCAGGTTATCAAACTGAATATTCCGGTATCAAATTTGGTTTATTTTACGTTGCTTCTTATCTAAATCTATTAATTTCCTCATTATTTGTAACAGTTCTATACTTAGGCGGTTGGAATATTTCTATTCCGTATATATCTATTCTGGAGCTATTTGAAAGGGATCAAATTTTTGGAACAACAGTTGATATCTTTATTACATTAGCTAAAACTTATTTGTTCTTGTTCATTTCTATCGCAACAAGATGGACTTTACCTAGGCTAAGAATGGATCAACTATTAAATCTTGGGTGGAAATTTCTTTTACCGATTTCCCTTGGTAATCTATTATTAACAACTTCTTTCCAACTCTTTTCACTCTAAATTGAAAATGAATCCAACATATTCATTTATTGTTTTAAACAAGAGAAAAAAATAAAGATCAAATTATTCATAGATAATTACAATATGCTTCCTATGATAACCCGGTTCATAAATTATGGTCAACAAACCCTACGAGCTGCAAGGTATATTGGTCAAGGTTTCATGATTACCTTATCCCACACAAATCGTTTACCTGTAACTATTCAATATCCCTATGAAAAATTAATAACATCGGAACGTTTCCGCGGTCGAATCCATTTCGAATTTGATAAATGCATTGCTTGTGAAGTATGTGTTCGAGTATGTCCTATAGATCTGCCTGTTGTTGATTGGAAACTAGAAACTAATATTCGAAAAAAACGATTGCTTAATTACAGTATTGATTTTGGAATTTGTATATTTTGTGGTAATTGTGTTGAGTATTGTCCAACAAATTGTTTGTCAATGACTGAAGAATATGAATTTTCAACTTATGATCGTCACGAATTGAATTATAATCAAATAGCTTTGGGTCGTTTACCAATGTCAGTAATTGACGATTACACTATTCGAACAATTTTGAATTCACCTCAAACAAAAAATGGGTAAACCCATTAATTTTATTAAAAAAAGAATGCAAAACTATTGAATTATATAAAGAATTTGAGGAAAAATTTATATTGTATTTATATATATTGTATTTATATAATAGTATTAAGTATTAAGATTAAGGCTCATTCTTTTAATAGAATCTTTTAATATAATATATTCGTAATTCCTTTCTTGAAATAGATGGGTTGAAAATACACTTTAGAATAAAAAAGCGAAACTGTATAATAATTGTATCTACATCAATTCATATCCATTAGATTCTAATTTTACTCTATTAGAAACATATTAAAAACAAATTCCCCGGTTAAAGTAATAAGGTCATGAAAAAGATTTCGATTTTTTCTTATTTTAATAATATAATGGATTTGCCTGGACCAATACATGATTTTCTTTTAGTTTTTCTGGGATCCGGTCTTCTACTAGGAGGTCTGGGAGTGGTATTACTTCCCAACCCAATATTTTCAGCCTTTTCCTTAGGATTTGTTCTTGTTTGTATATCTTTATTTTATATTCTATCAAATTCCCATTTTGTAGCTGCTGCACAACTCCTTATTTACGTGGGGGCCATAAATGTTTTAATCATATTTGCTGTGATGTTCATGAATGATTCAGAATATTCCACAGATTTCAATCTGTGGACTGTTGGGGATGGGATTACTTCATTGGTTTGTACAACTATTCTTTTTTCATTAATTTCGACTATTCTCGATACGTCATGGTACGGGGTTATTTGGACTACAAGATTAAACCAGATTTTAGAGCAAGATTTAATAAGTAATAGTCAACAAATAGGAATTCATTTATCAACAGATTTTTTTCTTCCATTTGAACTCATTTCAATAATTCTTTTAGTTGCTTTGATAGGTGCAATTTCTGTGGCTCGTCAATAAAAAAGGGTTCTAATTAGTAAAGACCAAAGAAAACTTTGTGTATGTTATGATATTTTTTTCTGTTCATTCAATTAAATTTGATTGAATACTATTTCATAATTTTAACTATCAATTTTTATATTTTATATTTTATATGTTTGACAAAGTTTTTTACTTAATCCTAATATACTTTTTATTCGTACTTTTTTGTTCTATTCTAGTTGATTGAATCCGGTGAATTATATTTATTATTCATAGTGAAATGAATCAAAATTGATAAGGAGTTGCTGAATGATACTCGAACATGTACTTGTTTTGAGTGCCTATTTATTTTTGATTGGTCTTTATGGATTGATCACGAGTCGAAATATGGTTAGAGCTCTTATGTGTCTTGAACTTATACTCAATGCAGTTAATATGAATTTCGTAACATTTTCTGATTTTTTTGATAATTCCCAACTAAAAGGGGATATTTTCTGCATTTTTGTTATAGCAATTGCAGCCGCGGAAGCAGCTATTGGATTAGCTATAGTCTCATCAATTTATCGTAACAGAAAATCAACTCGCATCAACCAATCGACCTTATTAAATAAGTAGCATAAATAAAAAAATTATAGGTTGAAATTTGTATATATAATATAATAGGTTGTGACTTCCTAGATTATATTTGTGAAAATCTAAGAAATCAAAGTATTTTAGCCCGACTTTTTTTATCAATTGAGCCGGAATTCGTAAAAAAAAATTCTATTAAAGAAAATCATTGCTTCATCTAGTATTTTAATATATCATTTAGTTAGAAGTTTACTAGATTGAAAATTTATGACATTCAAAAAACTATCGATCCTATGGCACATTCAGTAAAAATTTATGATACCTGTATAGGATGTACTCAATGTGTCCGAGCATGCCCTACAGACGTATTAGAAATGATACCTTGGGATGGATGTAAAGCTAAGCAAATAGCTTCCGCTCCAAGAACCGAGGATTGTGTTGGTTGTAAGAGATGTGAATCGGCCTGTCCAACGGATTTTTTGAGCGTTCGAGTTTATTTATGGCATGAAACAACTCGAAGCATGGGTCTAGCTTATTGATACGTTACCGAAAACTTCATTTGAATAAATTTGGAATACAGTTTATTTTTTTTATTGACAAGTACTCGTACTCAAAAAAGTTAAATTATATTTTTTTATTTATATAGTTTAGTTTTTTTGAGTACGCGTTCTTTGGACCTGGTGTATCTTGTCTTTACCACGAATGATTTTCCTTGGTTAACAATAATTGTTGTTTTTCCAATATCTGCCGGTTCGTTAATGTTATTTCTCCCGCATAGGGGAAATAAAGTCAATAAATGGTATACTATATGCATTTGTATCTTAGAACTTCTTATAACGACCTACGCTTTTTGTTATAATTTTAAAATGGACGATCCATTAATTCAACTGTCTGAAGATTATAAATGGATCAGTTTTTTTGATTTTTACTGGAGGCTGGGAATAGATGGACTTTCTATAGGAACGATTTTACTGACGGGATTTATTACTACTTTAGCTACTTTAGCGGCTTTTCCAGTTACTCGGGATTCCCGATTATTCCATTTCCTGATGTTAGCAATGTACAGCGGTCAAATAGGATCATTTTCTTCTCGGGATCTTTTACTTTTTTTCATCATGTGGGAATTAGAATTAATTCCCGTTTATCTACTTTTATCCATGTGGGGTGGAAAGAAACGTCTGTATTCAGCTACAAAATTTATTTTATATACCGCAGGAAGTTCTATTTTTTTATTAATAGGAGTTTTAGGTATAAGTTTATATGGTTCGAACGAACCAACATTAAATTTAGAACTATTAGCTAATCAATCCTATCCTGTCACACTTGAAATACTATTTTATATTGGATTTCTTATTGCTTTTGCCGTCAAATCGCCGATTATACCTTTACATACTTGGTTACCTGACACCCACGGCGAAGCGCATTACAGTACCTGTATGCTTCTCGCTGGGATCTTATTAAAAATGGGAGCATATGGGTTGGTTCGAATCAATATGGAATTATTACCTCACGCCCATTCTATGTTTTCTCCTTGGTTGATGGTAGTCGGTACAATTCAAATAATTTATGCAGCTTCAACATCTCCCGGTCAACGTAATTTAAAAAAGAGAATCGCCTATTCTTCTGTATCTCATATGGGTTTTATAATTATAGGTATTGGTTCTATAACGGATCCTGGGCTTAATGGAGCGATTTTACAAATAATCTCTCATGGATTTATTGGCGCTGCACTTTTTTTCTTGGCAGGAACGAGTTATGATAGAATTCGGCTTGTTTATCTTGATGAAATGGGTGGAATGGCTATCTCCATTCCAAAGATATTTACAATGTTCACTATCTTATCGACGGCTTCCCTTGCATTACCGGGCATGAGTGGTTTTGTTGCAGAATTAATCGTTTTTTTTGGAATAATTACCAGCCAAAAATATTTCTTAATTTCAAAAATTGTAATTATTTTTGTAATGGCAATTGGAATGATATTAACTCCTATATATTTATTATCGATGTCACGCCAAATGTTCTATGGATACAAGTTAATTAATGTCAAAAACTTTTCTTTTTTTGATTCTGGACCCCGAGAGTTATTTCTTTCAATCGCGATTCTTCTACCAATAATTGGTATTGGGGTTTATCCTGATTTTGTGCTCTCATTAGCAAGTGACAAGGTCGAATCCATTTTATCTAATTATTTTTATGGATAGTTTTGAGGAAATATTAAAAAGCATTAAATTGAATTGTAATCAGAAGTCTTTGCTCTTTGTATTGTGAGAACCTTTTGAATCATTGTACTACTTGATTCAAAAGGTTCTTGATGATTTACGACTAAAACTAAATTAGATTTCTTAACTTGTATGAAATTATATATAGATACTATTATTTTCTTTTTTATTTGGATTCCTTTCTTTTTTGGTTGATGTTTTATTTAATTCGATGTAAATGAACCATAACTATGTAAACCTATGCCTAAAAGATTGACGCCAAAATAGCATATCCAAATTAAAAGAAAGCCTATCGAAGCCACAATTGCCGAATTTATACCCCGAACATTCCTATTTGTTTTAATATGTAAATAAATTGCGAATATGGTCCAAGTAATAAATGCCCAGGTTTCTTTTGGATCCCAATTCCAATATGAACCCCATGTCTCATTAGCCCATACAGCTCCTGAAAGAATGCCGACGGTTAAAAAAATAAACCCAAGACTAATACTACGAAAACTCCAATAATCTAATTGTTCAATCAATTGATACCTATAATAATTTCTAGAAAAACTAAAATTAATGTTTTGTTGTAGTAAAATCGAATTTCTTTCGTTTATGTAGTAAAGTACATCAAAAGAAAAAAATTCATTTAATAAATTATTTTTTTTAATATTCTTTTTCCAAAAAGTAAGTCCGACTTTGCGAAATGTAATGACTAAAAGAGCTATTGATAATAATGATCCGCATAACAGAGCGCCGTAGCCTAATATCATCATACTTACGTGCATCATTAACCACTGGGACTGGAGAGCTGGTACTAATATTGCAGGCTGAGGCATTTTGTTTAAAAGACCTGAAGTAGCAAAACCCTGAATAAAAATAGCACTTGGCGCAGTTATTGCGTTTAAGTGATTTTTTTTGTTTTTATTAAAATAGGAAACCATATGAATAATTGAAAAAGCCCACGAAAGAAAAATTAATGATTCATATAAATTACTTAAAGGAAAATGTCCTGAATAAATCCAACGAGTGAATAATAATCCTGTTATACCAAAAAACGTAATTATGATTCCTTTATCTGATGAATCAAAAAATCCTATGATTTCATCTAAATTAACTAAGAAAGTTAAAAAAAAAATTGTCAGTACAATTGAAACGACCGAAAAAGATATATGAGTTAATATATGCTCTAAAATTGAAAAAATCATAAAAAATTTGTTAAAAATTAATAAATTAATACTAGGTTTTACCCGATTTGAGAAAAAAAAGTCGGGTATTAATTTGATTATAAAACTTATAATATCTCTTTTATAAGATCTTATGCCGCTACTCGGACTCGAACCGAGATGCTCTAGCACTGCTTCCTAAGAGCAGCGTGTCTACCAATTTCACCATAGCGGCAACTTGTTCAAAACAATACTAATAAGTTTTTATTAAATCGTCGAGATTACAATTTAAATAAAGAAGCAAATTCAATGGAATTTACAACTGATTTCATTAATAAAAAACTTTTTTTTTTTTTCTAAAAATTAAAACTTCTCAAAAATCCTGAGAAATTTTAAATAAAATTGGATTTGCCTAAGTTGCTTAAGAGAAATATATAAAAAGATGCATCAAAATCGATATTTTGATGCATCTTTTTATATTGTACAAACAGTACAAACATAATATTTTTTGATCGCTTAAAAATCATATCATATATTATATTATTATCTAATATTCACTTAATTATGGATAGATGCTTTTATAACTTTGATTCCAAGTAAAGAATATAAGAATTCAGAGAAATAATAATTCCGAAAGGTATAAGGGGAAGTTTTTTTTACTTACAATTAATTAATTTCACGAACCTATTGATTTCGCTTAAAGATCTTGTATTTCTTCTTAAGAAGAAATACAAGATCTTTATTTATTATTGCATCAAGGTAGTGATGGGGAAAATAAGAACCCCCCCCTTTTTTTCTTAAAATAAAAAAAAAATAAATAGGAACCTTTCTTTTTTTATCTATATATTATCTTTTTTTCTCTTTTGGTTCCTATTTATTTTTTTATATGTATTTCAAAAAATTTGTTTTTAAGTTAGGCTAATTCTAATTATTCTAGTGTTTTTTATTTATTTTGTTGGACAAAAAAACTTTTTGAATTACCTGTAGAAAGTGATTTCCCTAACGAAAAAGCTTTCAACGATGTCCAATATCCCTTCCTTTTCCAAATTTTTTTACGAATACGCTTTTTCGAGATAGAAGTACGTTTTTTTGGAACTGCCATTCAAAAATGAAAAAAGTTTTTCAGTGGTATAATTGGATGTCAAAGACATTTATTATTCTATTCTTTCGTACTCCATATCGAGTGATTTTTTTCTTTCAAATTTTATTATATATTAATATTATTTTCAAAATAAAAAAGACATTCAAAAGTTGAAAACCCAACTGTTTTTTTTTACTTTTTTTTGATAAAATTGGGTTATTAAAATTTTTTTATTTAACGTTTGAAATCCGTACAAGAGTGTTCATTTAATTAATCTATACTGATAGATTATATTATCAAAAAAAATTATGAAATTTCTTCACTTCATATATAAAAAAATATCGATTATAATGATATTTCTTGCAAAAAAAAAAAAAAAAAGCTCACTTAGTGTACTGGACGACAATCCCTAAATTCCATAATTAAAATAGATTCCTTAACTTAATAATTCTAAATAATCAAACTCAAATAACTTTTTTAAGTAAAGTTTTTTTTATTATATAATTTAATTTATTATATAATTTAATTAATATTAAGTTTTTTTTCATATAAATTTTTGTTCTATTCTTTATATATGTATATAAATTATTGTAATATGGAATTATAATTAACTTTTTCTGTATCTGCCTAAAATCACAATTTTATTTATATTTTAGTAGTAATAAAAAAAAATATATAAATAAATTTTTTGACAGTAACTTAGTAATCTTATTTAATTTTAATTACTTCTAATTTTTTGATTTGAATATATATTTCTTTTCAAAGATTTATGAAGGATTATACTAATTCGAAAAAATTTCTATTTAGGTTTGAAATCACGTGCTTTTTTATTGTCCCCTTTGAAAAAAAAATATATACAAACCAGTGAATAAGAAATAATAAATTTAAGAATAAAATAAAAAGGGTTTTTTATTTTATGGAACATACATATCAATATTCATGGATCATCCCTTTCATTCCACTTCCAGTACCTGTTTTACTAGGAGTTGGACTTCTACTTTTTCCGACAGCAACAAAAAACCTTCGACGTATGTGGACTTTTCTGAGTATTTTTTTGTTAAGTATAGTTATGATCTTTTCACTCTATCTATTTATTCAACAAATTTTTCTAAGTTGCATTCATCAAAATGTATGGTCTTGGGTCATAAATAATGAATTTTCTTTTGAGTTCGGTTACTTTATTGATCCACTTACTGCTATTATGTCAATATTAATTACAACCGTTGGGATTTTTGTTCTGATTTATAGTGACAATTATATGTCTCATGATCAAGGATATCTGAGATTTTTTGCTTATATGGGTTTTTTTAATACTTCAATGTTAGGATTAGTTACTAGTTCTAATTTGATCCAAGTTTATTTTTTTTGGGAATTAGTTGGAATATGTTCGTATTTATTAATAGGTTTTTGGTTCACACGACCTATTGCAGCGAATGCTTGTCAAAAAGCTTTTGTAACTAATCGTGTAGGGGATTTTGGTTTATTATTAGGAATTTTAGGTCTTTATTGGATAACTGGCAGTTTCGAATTTCAGGATTTGTTCGAAATATTCAATAATTTAATTTTAAATAATAGAGTAAATCTCTTATTCCTGACTTTGTGTGCATTTCTATTATTTGTGGGTCCTATTGCTAAATCCGCACAATTTCCTCTTCATGTATGGTTACCTGATGCCATGGAGGGCCCTACTCCGATTTCGGCTCTTATACATGCTGCTACTATGGTAGCGGCGGGAATTTTTCTTGTAGCTCGTCTTCTTCCTCTTTTTATAGTTATCCCTTCTATAATGTATATAATATCTTTGATAGGTATAATAACAGTACTCTTAGGAGCCACTTTAGCTCTTGCTCAAAAAGACATTAAAAGAGGTTTAGCCTATTCTACAATGTCTCAACTGGGTTATATGATGTTAGCTCTAGGTATGGGGTCTTATCGATCCGCTTTATTTCATTTGATTACTCATGCTTATTCGAAAGCTTTATTGTTTTTAGGATCTGGATCCATTATTCATTCAATGGAAGCTATAGTTGGATATTCTCCCGAAAAAAGTCAGAATATGATTCTTATGGGTGGTTTGACAAAACATGTGCCAATTACAAAAACTGCCTTTTTAGTAGGAACACTTTCTCTTTGTGGTATTCCACCCCTTGCTTGTTTTTGGTCTAAAGATGAAATTCTTAATGATAGTTTGTTATTTTCACCAATTTTTGCAATAATAGCTTGTTCAACGGCGGGATTAACCGCATTTTATATGTTTCGGATTTATTTACTTACTTTTGAAGGATATTTAAACACTTATTTTATAAATTATAGTGGAAAAAAAAGTAGCTCCTTCTATTCAATCTCTTTATGGGGTAAAGAAGAAGAAAAAAAACTTAATAGAAATTTTGGGTTAGTACCATTATTAACAATGAATAATACGAAAAGAGCTTCTTTTTTTGACAATAAAAAATATAAAATTAGTAATAATGTAAGAAATCAAACTTTTATTACTGTTGAAAATTTTGGACTTAATACAAGAACTTTCTATTATCCCCATGAATCAGACAATACTATTCTATTTCCTATGCTTGTATTGCTTTTATTTACTTTGGTTATTGGAGCCATAGGAATTCCTTTCACTCAAGAAGGAATCTACTTTGGTATATTATCAAAATTATTTACGCCATCGATAAACCTTTTGCATAAAAATTCACAAAATTTTGTGGATTGGTATGAATTTTTGAAAAATGCAACCTTTTCAGTCAGTATAGCTTTGTTTGG